CAAAAGAAAGATCTTCTTGTTTCTTCAACAATTTCTGCTCTCTAGTGGGCCTCTCAGTAGGATGCGAACTCAGATCAAGTTCTGACCATCTGTCAGAGAAAAAAGAACGAACGGATCGTGTACGATTCCCCAAAAATGCTTCAATTTCTATCTCTGTTCGTTCCGTTTCTATCTCTGTTCGTTCCGTTTCTATCTCTGTTCGTTCCGTTTCTATCTCTGTTCGTTCCGTTTCTATCTCTGTTCGTTCCGTTTCTATCTCTGTTCGTTCCGTTTGAAGATCCCAAAGAATCGGTCTTGCTTTTTTTAGTTGTTGAAGCTCTCTTTGCATTTGAGTGATCCATGGGTGATATTTCGAATCCCCATTCCTAATGGAATCCAAAGGATCTCTGGATTGATCAGAAAATCCTTTCAATTTCAATTGGCTAGAGTCCCTCTTTTTTCCGATCCAGTTCCTCCACCACCGCGAAACCCAGTTAGATTTAAGCATGCTACGCTTTTTAGTTATTGGGAGAACCCGAGTACTCTCTTTCGGATTCAGTAAAGAGCTCTCAGAGATCTTTTTTCCGTTTGGAAGAGAGAGCAGCGAAACAATCAACCTATTGATATTGGAAGACCCAACGGATTCTTCCAATGTATCGTTTCTGGGCCCAATGGAATTCATAGGTATAGGAAAAAGCCCTATCAAATAGAGATTTTTGCTTTCGACCATATTTCGATTGTTAATACGATAGATAAGTACCACTACTACAAAGAGTATTACACCCCTGATCCTGAAACCTCGATTCCTTGTTGAACCCTGTGAATTGCGTGAAAGTAGAATACTCCAAATTCGGGGGTCAAAAAGTTTTATAAAACGTTCTTGGTAAAAACAAATGTGAATCAAAGATACTACTGAATTGAATTGGTTCCATGAATCTAATAAAGAGCGAGAACTCTTGATCTCTCTCAATATCTCTTTTAATTCCAAAAAAAAAGCTTTCGATACTCCTACCATTTTTGGATACCTCCTTCCGTTTAACGAAACTAAGATTACGTTCTTAATATGCATTTATGACAATGAAAATAAGATTTTTTGGATACCTCCTTCCGTTTAACGAAACTAAGATTACGTTCTTAATATGCATTTATGACAATGAAAATAAGATTGCTTTATGATAAAGATTTGATTTCAATTGAAATTTGGTTATTCACCATGTAGGAGGATCCCTGTTAAGCATCCATGGCTGAATGGTTAAAGCACCCAACTCATAATTGGCGAATTCGTAGGTTCAATTCCTACTGGATGCATGCCAATGGGACCCTCCAATAAGCCTATTGGAATTGGCTCTCTCTCAATGGTAATAGCTATGAATAGTCATCGGCTTCCTATTTATTAGGATATCACAGATCATGATCAATATCAAATAGATCCTAAAATCGCATTCTTATTCAGACTAGAACTCTTAAGGAATCCAATAGATTTATGGATGGAATCAAATATCCAGTATCTGCAGACAAAAGCATTC